TTTTGGTATGTTGGGGGATATCATTATTGCCGAACCCAATGCCTATATTGCATTTGCGGGTAAAAGAGTCATTGAACAAACATTGAATAAAACAGTACCTGAAGGTTCACAAGCGGCTGAATATTTATTTCAGAAGGGCCTATTCGATCTAATCGTACCACGTAATCCTTTAAAAAGTGTTCTGAGTGAGTTATTTCAGCTCCACGCTTTCTTTCCTTTGAACCAAAATTCAATAGAGCATTAAGTTCCTTTTTTAATTGTAGCAAACAAATAGTTAGTTTATCAGAATCCAAGTAAAACTAATATGAATGGGGTTTCTTTGGTGACATAAGATCTAAATTGTAGAAAGGATCAAAAGTTGCGGATCTTTTTTATCTATATTCTTAATTACTAATTAAGTTAATAAGTTAAGAGGCCTCTATCAACAAGAAAAAAGAGTGAAGTCTTTTTTTCGTGAAACTAGTAAAATAACAAAAATTTTGTTCTACGTCTTACGTATGTATATAGAATCCAAATATATAATATAGAAACTATAGATATGATAGATATAGTTTTGTACCTTTCTATATCTCTCGAGAATCCCATTTTTTTTACTAATAATCCCCTTTTTGGATAGGATTCTAACACGAATCTTTCGAGAATTTGGAATAAGCTTTTTCTTTATTAAATGAAAATGATTAGAAGACGGGAGCAAAAGACGAATAAAATAAGAAAGGCGATTATCCTACATATCTTTTACATATCTTTCAGATGAATAAGTACATTCTTTCTATACTAACTTAGATATATACTTAGATCTATACTCATTAAAATTAGAAATTAATAGTAGTTAATAGTTCATTTAATAATTCAAATAATAATAATAATTAGAATTTCGAATTCTAATTAATATAAGATAAGATATCTTTATAAATATAAATACAAATAACAGATACAAATCGTAAATTGAGGTATTCTTTATATGACAACTTTCGACTTTCCCTCTGTTTTGGTCCCTTTAGTAGGCCTAGTATTTCCGGCAATGGCAATGGCTTCTTTATCTCTTCATGTTCAAAAAAATAAGACTGTTTAGATCTGACAGGCCCAACTCTCCTCCATTTTTTTTTTTTCAAAGCAAGACTTGTATCATAACGCAGATATCTATTTAGCGGAAAAAGGTCGAACATAAAGTATGGGCTCTTAGGTTTGTAGAAAGATGATATGGTGGTAAAGGAATTCTATATATTTGAAAAAATATCAGGATCACCGAATGGCTGAACTGTAAAGTCGGTGTATCTAGATGTATATTGATGGGATCATACGAAGGGTCTGGTTTTATTTTAGATATAACCAATTTGATAAATTACTTTTCTTTTACAGGTTCACGTCAAACGAGTACTAGTTGATGGGAGTTACTTCGGAAACAAAAAGAGTAAAGTTTAGGGTATTCTTTCAATTCCAATAAAACGAAACCAGATCAAGTATGAGTTGTCGATCAGAACATATATGGATACAACCTATAACGGGGTCGCGAAAAACAAGTAATTTCTGCTGGGCCATTATCCTTTTTTTAGGTTCATTAGGATTCTTATTGGTTGGAACTTCCAGTTATCTTGGGAGAAACTTGATTTCTTTATTTCCATCTCAGCAAATCCTTTTTTTTCCACAAGGGATTGTGATGTCTTTCTATGGGATCGCGGGTCTCTTCATTAGCTCCTATTTGTGGTGCACAATTTCGTGGAATGTAGGGGGTGGTTATGATCGATTCGATAGAAAAGAAGGAATGGTGTGTATTTTTCGTTGGGGATTCCCTGGAAAAAATCGCCGCATCTTCCTCCGATTTTTTATAAAGGATATTCAGTCCATCAGAATAGAAGTTAAAGAGGGTATTTATGCACGCCGTGTCCTTTATATGGATATCAGAGGCCAGGGGGCCATTCCCTTGACTCGTACTGATGAGAATGTTACTCCACGGGAAATTGAACAAAAAGCTGCCGAATTGGCCTATTTCTTGCGTGTACCCATTGAAGTATTTTGAGAAATTGGCTGAGAAAATGAATGCTTTATCAGCAGGAAGGAAAAACTAAAGAATCCCTCTTTTCTTTTCTATACCATAATCCATTTGATAATGATAACTAGTCAATTTCTGTATTAGTTTGCCACTACTTTTTGATCATCACAATATTCTTCAGAAAATTCCCTCCATTTTTTGATTCCGGACTCTGAGTAGTCAGTGACAATTTTTCAAAATTTAGGATATTTTGATATAATGATAGAAACGAATATTCATTACTTAAACAAAGCGGTTCGTTCATCGAAAAGGGGATACTTGCTTTGAATTTGACCAATTGCGATATCCGGAAACAGTCTTTTTTGTTTATTATTTTAATTCGAAGTGGATTCTTAATCTATTTCTGTATTGTATTCTTTCTACATTCAAAGACTAACTGCAAAATCACAAATAAAAAACACAGTGAATAGATTCATAGGTTCCATACTTTGGAATAGAACTCATGCTTGAGAGAACTATTGGATCGCGTAAAGTCAACGAATGGTAGCGGTTCATTAAAAATTACTAGACGAGATGCAAAAATGGCAAACAAAAAAAATAAAGCATTCACTCCTCTTTTATATCTTGCATCTATAGTATGTTTGCCCTGGTGTATTTCTCTGTCATTTACTAAAAGTCTGGAATCTTGGGTTACTTATTGGTGGAATACTAGGAAATCTGACATTTTTTTGACTGAAAGTCAAGAAAAGAGTATTCTAGAAAAATTAATAGAATTAGAGGAAATCCTTCTCTTGGAGGAAATGATCAAGGAATACTCGGAAACACATCTACAAAACCTTCGTATAGGAATCCACAAAGAAACGCTCCAATTAATCAAGATACACAACGAGGATCGTATCCATACGATTTTGCACATCTCGACAAATATAATATGTTTCGTTATTCTAAGTGGTTTTTCTTTTTGGGGTAATGAAGAACTTGTTATTCTTAACTCTTGGGCTCAGGAATTCCTATATAACTTAAGTGACACAATAAAAGCTTTTTCGATTCTTTTATTAACAGATTTATGTATCGGATTCCATTCGCCCCACGGTTGGGACCTAATGATTGGCGTTGTCTACAAAGATTTTGGATTTGTTCATAATGATCAAATTATATCTGGTCTTGTTTCTACTTTTCCAGTAATTCTAGATACTATATTTAAATTTTTTATTTTTCGTTATTTAAATCGTGTTTCTCCGTCACTTGTAGTGATTTATCATTCAATGAATGATTAAAAAAGGACCTACTTAGTTCAATTAGAATGTTTCTTAACTTGTAGTTGTACATAAGCAAAGCAGGTAAAATAATACGGATTCTCTCTTTTTCTACCCATCCCAAAGATTTATTCTATATATTTTTTTTACTATATTATTTATTCTATTCCAGTAAAATTCTTCCAGTAAATAGCAGAATCGCGGATAGGGAACTAGATTAGCGACCTACCAAATTTATTGTAGACAGTTTCGGGATCAATGGTTGGACCATGCAAACTATAAAGACTTTTTATTGGATAAAAGAACAAATTACTCGATCCATTTCCGTATCGCTCATGATATATATCATAACTTGGCCATCCATTTCAAGTGCATATCCCATTTTTGCACAGCAGGGTTATGAAAATCCACGAGAAGCGACTGGGCGTATTGTATGTGCCAATTGCCATTTAGCTAATAAGCCCGTGGATATTGAAGTTCCCCAGGCAGTACTTCCAGATACTGTATTTGAAGCAGTTGTTCGAATCCCTTATGATATGCAACTAAAACAAGTTCTTGCGAATGGTAAAAAGGGCGCTTTGAATGTGGGGGCTGTTCTTATTTTACCGGAGGGTTTTGCATTAGCTCCTGCCGATCGGATTTCCCCCGAGATGAAAGAAAAGATAGGCAATCTGTCTTTTCAGAGCTATCGCCCCAACCAACAAAATATTCTTGTGATAGGACCCGTTCCTGGTCAGAAATATAGTGAAATCACTTTTCCTATCCTTTCCCCCGACCCCGCTACTAAGAAAGAGATTCACTTCTTAAAATATCCTCTATACGTAGGCGGAAACAGGGGAAGGGGTCAGATTTATCCCGACGGGAGCAAAAGTAACAATACAGTTTATAATGCTACAGCAGCAGGCATAGTAGGTAAAATAATACGAAAAGAAAAAGGGGGTTATGAAATAACCATAGCGGATGCATCGGATGGACGTCAAGTGGTTGATATTATTCCTCCAGGGCCAGAACTTCTTGTTTCAGAAGGCGAATCTATCAAATTGGATCAACCGTTGACGAGTAATCCTAATGTGGGTGGATTTGGTCAGGGAGACGCAGAAATAGTACTTCAAGACCCCTTACGTGTCCAAGGCCTTTTGTTCTTCTTGGCATCTGTTATTTTGGCGCAAATCTTTTTGGTTCTTAAAAAGAAACAGTTCGAGAAGGTTCAATTGTCAGAAATGAATTTCTAGACTCGCGGATTTATCGACATTGAGTTCATAACGTAAAAAGAACAAAAAATTTGTGACGATTCTCTATGATAAAAAAATTGCATTATGAAAAGTTTTTTATACTCGTTTTCTACTAGATGTCGGGAATTCCTTGTACCGAATTCCTAGTTATAGTATGTAGATTGTGAAGAAAAAAGTTTGACTTTCTTTTTGTAATCCAAATTGGGGTGGTATAGTTATGTTCCTATTATCACATTTCCATGTCATAAAATTCATCAATATCAATAATGTTTTCTATTCGAATCAAATGAAATTCGACTAGATACTAGACTAGACATAAGTAAGTGGGGAATAGAACGGATAAATGCGTGAAACAAAAAATGATAGGGACGATTATTCGTCTTCCTAGTCTTCGACACAAGAAAGAGGTATGACAAATTCCTTTTCTTGTGTCGAAAGAAAAAAGCTTCTTGATCCTGTTTGTCAAAGATTCCTAGTCTAAGTTTTTAATTTTGCCAGAAAAAGAAGAACCTTTTTCCGATA